AAGTAGGTTTTTTAGCTATGGACCTAGCAAAAGAAAAATTGAGATAGGTTCCTATAGTATTGGATTCCCCCCCTCACAATCGGACGTGAAGGTTTCCTCTCATCCGGCTCAAGTAGTTACACCAAATAAAGAAATGGGTTCTTCTTCTTTTTAAACTTTGTTCGAGAAAACCCTACAAAAAGCTACTCTTTACTCAAGTTTTCAGTAAGGACCAGCCTCATTCTTATCTTATTTGATTTTTTATTTTCACTCTAACCTTTTAGACTTTCTTTTATGTTTACAAAAAAAAAAACGAAAAAAAAAGAAAATGTGAAATTCTTGAGTAGTCTACTTCCCCTCAAATTATGAATCCCCTGAAAGGAATATTTTTGGACTCTTAAAGGATTTCTTTGTCTATATATTGTATTTTTCCATTGGATCTTTTTTAGGTCTCTACTCACCTCGATGGTTATTATCCCTTGAAGCATATATGCGATAGATAAGCTCCCGTAACCATATTCGCTTGCGCTTGCCTGAACATAATTTCTTTTTCAAAGAAATGGAATGTATAATTCCACAAAAAGAAAAGTCTTTTTTCACGAGGTATAACTAACTATTCCTATATTATCTGTTACGAAATCGACCATGGATCAATTCCCCTTTTCTTCCATTTTGAAATCTTGAATGCACCCATAATTCTGAGCTTCATGTTCCTCCTCCCAAGATACATGTCAGAGCCAGGGGCATCCCAATCAGATTAAACGGGATGACAGTTTCTCAGTCCAAATCTGTCAAATGAAAATTTCGATCAAATCACACATCGCAATATACTAGGCCCTCTAATTCCCTAAGGGGCTTATCTAAAAGATTCGCAATATAACTAGGAAGACGTTTCAAATACCACACATGAGTCACTGGACATGTCAGTTTGATGTATCCCATTTGATACCTTCGTATCCGAGAATCAACAAATTCCACCCCGCATTCTTCACAAAATTTCGGGTCTTCTTTTTCAGTCCCAATTCCTCGGTAATTTCCACAAGCACAAATCCCACTTTTTATGGGTCCAGAAATTCTTTCACAAAACAATCCATCTTTTTCCGGTTTATTAGTTTTATAATGAAAAGTATAGGGTTTTGTCACCTCTCCAACTATCTCTCCATTGGGTAGAATCTTTTTTGCCCAAGCCCTGATTTGTTGAGGGGAAACTGATCCAATTCGAAGTTGTTGATGTTTATACTGGTCAATCATAGAATAGAAATTCTGATTCATTGAGATCAAGCTTCCTTCCTATCCATCTGGAAGTTCTTTTCAGATACAAGGAAATGATTCAGTTCCAGGGACAAAGATCGTAGTTCTCGAACGAGCAATCGAAAAGATTCTGGAGCACCCTCTGGGTTAGGTACTGTTGCCCCAATAATCATAGCACCAAGTACTTCTTGACGAGCTCTAATATGATCAGATTTGTAAGTAAGCATCTCTTGTAAGATATGAGCAACACCAAATCCCTCTAGAGCCCAAACTTCCATTTCCCCTACTCTTTGTCCCCCTTGTTTGGCCCTCCCTCTAAGGGGTTGTTGTGTAACAAGTGCGTAATGCCCACTGGAACGTCCATGGATTTTATCATCAACTTGATGGATTAATTTTAGGATATAGGACTTTCCTATTAGAACAGGTTGTTCAAAAAGATCTCCTGTTCTTCCATCAAATATTCTGCTTTTTCCCGGATATTCGGGTTCAAATACCCATGGATTTTTTGTTTTCTTACTGGCTTCATATAATTCGGAAAACACTAGTTTTCTTGAGGCCTCTTGCTCATATCTCTCATCAAAAGGTCCTATTCTATAATGTTTCTTTAGCAGATCCCCCGCTAACCCGAGTGAACATTCAAATATCTGTCCCACATTCATTCGTGAGGGGACTCCTAATGGGTTGAATACCATATCAACGGGCGTTCCATCTTGCAAATAGGGCATATCTTGTCTAGACAAAATCTTAGAAATTATACCCTTATTCCCATGCCTTCCAGCTACTTTATCACCTACTTTGATTTCACGTTTCTGTGAAATATATACACGAATCCTTTCTGGATTAGAATTGGAAACCCCTCTTCTATGGATCCATCTCACATCAATAACTCGACCCCTTCCCCCTATAGGTAGTCTTAGAGAAGTTTCTTTTGAAGTGGATACCTGAATGCCAAGTATAGCTCGTAATAATCTATCCTCCGGGGCATATGAAGATTCGCTCGCTGTCTGAGGTGTTAATTTACCTACTAAAATATCGCCTGTTTCTATCCAAGATCCCAGCATCACAATTCCATTTCTGTCTAAATTTCGGAGTAAACGAGCCTCTAAATGCGGGATCTCCTTAGTGATTCTTTCAGGACCTTGGCTTGTTACATGAGTCTGAATTTCATATTTCCGGATGTGAAAAGAAGTATAAATATCTTTATAAACCAGACGTTCGCTAATTAGTACTGCGTCTTCAAAATTGTAACCTTCCCATGGCATATAAGCTACTAATACATTTTTTCCTAAAGCGAGTTCCCCACCAGCTGTAGCCGCACCATCCGCTAGAATTTGTCCCTTTTTAATGTATTTACCCCGCTGAACCTGAGTTTTTTGATTCATACAAGTATTTTTGTTGGAACGTTGATACATAACCAATGGAATGCTTAGAGTATCCCCATTACTTGAGAAAATGATCTTTTGAGTATCAGTATAAATGATTTTTCCCTTGCATTCGGCTATAACTGAAACCCCCGAATCTAGAGCCGTTTGTCCTTCCAACCCAGTTCCAACAATGCACTTCTCGGACCGAGAAAGGGGAACTGCTTGGCGCTGCATATTAGAACTCATTAAAGCTCGATTCGCATCATTATGTTCAATAAAAGGAATGAGGGAAGCTCCAATAGAAAAATATTGGAAGGGAAAAATGCTTCTAAGATGAATCTCTTCCCATGCAATAGTCAGGAATTCTTGACGATATCGAGCTGGAACAACCTGTTGTTCTTGAATATCCCGATTCAAGGCCAAAGAATTTCCTGCTGCTACCATATAATATTCATCTCTATTTGGTGATAAATAAACCATCTGTGCCTCTTTTGATCTCTCAGATAATCCATAAAATGGACTCTCTATAGATCCCCAATAACCAACCTTCACATGAATAGCTAATGATCCCATAAGTCCAACATTGATTCCTTCGGACGTGTCAATTGGACAAATACGTCCATAGTGACTCGGGTGGATATCTCGTATTCGAAAACTAGCAGTTCGCCCCGTCAATCCTCCAGGACCCAAATAACTCCATTTTCGCCCATGAACAATTTGTGTCAACGGATTAGTTCGATCCAAAACTTGAGATAAAGGGTGTAGGCCAAAAAACGATTCATAAGTAGTTGTTAATGAAGTTGAAGTTACCAAATTTTGAGGAGTCGGTATCAATTTATGCCTGATTGCTCCACATATAGTTCCTCGAATCGTATTTTCTAAACGAACAAGAGCTAATCCAAATTGATCCTGTAATAGATCTGCTACAGAACGAATACGTTTATTTTTCAAATGACTCATATCGTCAAGTGTACCCATTCCCAATTTCATTCCAATCAAATGATCCACAGCAGCCAATAAATCTCGTGGTAACAAAAATGTATTGTTTTGGGGTATATCAAGATTAAGTCTCCGGTTTAGATTTTGTCGACCAATCTTTCCTAACTCACATCTTTGTTGAAAAAATTTCTTTTGTAATTCCTTGCATAAGGACTCAGAAAATACTGGATCCCCCCCTACACAGGCAAATTGTTGATAAAACTCCAAAATAGCATTTTCTTTTGACCCAATCTTTTTTTTCTCTTTATCATTCGGGAAAGACAAGAAAATCTCAGGGTAACAAACATTATCTAAAATTTCTCTTATATTCGAACCCATAGCTGATGATAGAACTAGAATAGATATTTTTTGTTTTCTACTTACACGAGCCCATATCCTTGCTTTTCTATCAATTTCTAATTCCGACCTTCCTCCCCAATCCGATATTATAGTACTGGTATAGACAGAAACTCCGTTATGTTCCAATTCTGAACGATAGTAAATACCGGGACTTTGCAATATTTGGTTGATCACAATTCGGTATATTCCATTTACTATAGAGGTTCCAAAAGAATTCATTATAGGGATGTTTCCAATAAAAACGGTTTGTTCTTGCATATTTCTACCGGTTTTCCAAATTAAGACCGCGGGTACATATAATTCAGAAGAATATGTGAGTGATTCATACACAGCATCTCTTTCTGTTATCAAGGGCTCTACCAATTGATATGTTTCCACAAATAATTGAAATTCAATTTCTTGATCTCTATCTTCAATTTTTTGAAACTTATGAAATTCTTCCGTCAAGCCCTGATTAATGAACCTACAAAATCCCTCAAATTGTATCTGACTAAATCCAGGTATTGTGGACATTCCCTCATTTACATTCTGGAGCATCTTAATCTGAAGTTTCCTCTTTATTGAAAAAATCCCATTATCGGCTTTTGGCTCACTATTCATCGAACCCTACCAATTGATCTAGCAATGAGGGAATGGATATTCTGTTTACTGAATCACATAAAATTTTAGTCAACCCCATCCATATATATCGTATGAACGAAAGCAAGACAGAGAAATGAAGGGCATTTTCGATGTTTCGATGCAAGTTCGAATTTGATCTTGAGACAGGTACAAATAGAAAGAAATGGAAATTAAGAAAGCATTCCTGGGAAAAATTCTGTCACTTAGGCTGATGGAATCTTTTATCGGATATAAAAATTGATCCAATTTAGACTGAATACCTAATTCTTTTATTATGATATTAATGATGATATTATGATCAGCGTATAAAAAAAAAAAAAATCAATGAGTTTAGGATTTAATCTGCTCTCTATGAATGAGAGAAAAACAGAAGAATCAGGAACAGCATAGAGTTTCCCTTTTTTTTTTAGCACACGCAATTGAATGTTCAAAAAGGAATTCGCAAATCTTTTTCTGGTAGTAAAATTTAAAAAATACAATGGAATTGCGTACGTATATAGTCATAGGAGTAATCTTTAGGAAGTACATGACGATATAGCTATCTAGCTATCCGTATATCACATCTTTTATAAGAATTGAACTTGGTGCAACCTAGGTTAGGTCGTACTCTATCATAATCTCTATCTTCTATTCATATTCAATGAAATATTCAAGCACGATGATCCTATATAGGGATATGTGCATAAGAAATAGACCCGGCTTGGTATCCACGTATAACAATTTCTGTTCTAGAGTTTACACTTTTCTGGGGTTTACATATACACATAGATTTTCTTATAATTAGATAATTAGAATTGATCATGTAATTGATAATGATTAGTCGGAAATCAATTGGATTTTGCATCCATTAAGATAAGGAGATACAAAATTAAGAGCTGTTCGCTAATTCAAAGTAAGAAAAGTAAGTAAGAATAAAAGAGTAATAATTAAATATTAAATAGTTAATGGAGTAAAGAGTAATTTATTCGAAATTGCCCTACATTTTAAAGTCTGTGACCGGGCCGGGAATCTTTTCACTTTTCTATAGATTTGATAGATCTATAGAAAAGTGAAAAGAGAAGATAAGTTTTTAAGCGACGCGTGTTTTGAGATAAAATGAATCGAAGAAAAGAATATAAATTGGACCCAATAAAAAAGAGGAATTTTTTTTTTGAAAAGGATAAGTACAATGGGATTTAAGATCCAAAAATAAAAGAAATTAAGAAAGTAAAAAATTCAAATCAAAACCAAAATGAGGAGAGGAATAGAAAGAGAATAAAATAGAATATCTAAAGAATATCTAAGTATAAGAATATTCTTATATACTTATATTCTTATATAATATATAGTTTATATATTTTATATATTATTTTATATATTAGAATATATTCTAATAGATTATAGATATTCTAATAGATTATAGATATTCTAATAGATTATAGAATTTTAGATAATTTAATCTAATTCAGAATAGAATTAATTTAGAATAGAATTTATATACTTTACATAGAATTTATTATATAATTTCTTTCTTCTTTATTCTTCTTCATTTCTTTCTATGTTTTGGATGTAATTTGGCGGCATGGCCAAGTGGTAAGGCGGGGGACTGCAAATCCTTTATCCCCGGTTCGAATCTGGGTGTCGCCTGATCAACAAAAAAAATACTTAGAATTTCTTAATCCTGTTGATCGAACTTGACGAATTCTTGCCCCGCAAAAGCATAGGCAAGGGCTAGGTCTGTCGATACTTGATTTTGAGAACCATAGGTCCTATAAAAGACTGTCATCTTTTTTCTCAAAATCTGGGTTCTGAGTGTGGCTCAAAAAAATACCAATAAATCTGAAGCAACCCAATCTTATGAAATATTGGTTTGGGCTATTCTGAATTGAATCAAATAAAAGAAATAGTGAGAATTCATTCTGGAGAACTATGAAAGTAAGAAGTCGGAAATCTTGGTATCCAAACCAAAGGTTCCTAAGAGACACTCCTTTTTGGCTACTAAGGTTTAAGAAAAGATTATAAAAAAGACTATAAAGACTCCCTAATTATTTTACACTTTTCTTAATATTGAGGTAACTCTGTTTGCGATGAAATTAGATTGGATAGGCTGATGCTAAATTCATTTCAGAATTGTGGCAAAGAACTAAAGATACTTTGTATTCAGACTCACTAGAGGTTCTGAGTACTGTTCATAAATTGAATCAGAATGGTTGACTGGCTCTTCTTTGTATTTGTATCTTTTATTTTTTCTTATTCTATTTTTTTTTTCATTTCTTTGCTATTTCAATAGCATTATATAGAATAAGAAATCTATGAACTTTTTATGAGTGGATTCATGAAATTTTTTCATAAAAAGCCGTAAGTAAGAATCCTGTTTTGACTCTGCACCATTGATTCCACTATGATTATGAATCAATAATGGAATCATTCCTTCATTTCATAGAGATAGGGATAGGGGGCATCATTCGCATGGATATAGTAAGTTTCGCTTGGGCTGCTTTAATGGTAGTGTTTACATTTTCTCTTTCACTTGTAGTATGGGGAAGGAGTGGGCTTTAGAGCTAGGAATAGGAATAAGACTTTACTGAAGAATCTACTTCTATCAATTGTGATCGTTTTGCGAAAGCTTAAAAAAACTTGACTTGCTTTAGTTTATCTATATCTATATATTATTTCTTAGATATAGATATCTATTGTCAATTGATCTATATAAGAGAAAACTTCTTTCTGTATACAATAAAACTTTCTGTTTTATGTACTAAGAAGATGAATAAATATGAAATATTCTACAATACTCAATTGTATAGTGTGGTAGAAAGAGCTATATATAGTTCTTTCTACCACACTATCTCAGATACTTCTGATTCCACATTTCATTTCAAACTTAAATAGAGTTTAAAACCCTTTCATTTCTTCAATCATTGAGAAAAATGAATAATTAAAGTTTCATTCAAATTAATCATTTTGG